GATTTCCTCGGAGATTGCAGTGGAAGTGTGTTGAATCAAGGGTAGACAGTAAACGTCTTTATTATGGGCGCTTTAGCTTGTTTCCACTTAGGAGAGGTGAAGCCGAAACTTTAGGCATTGCTATGCGAAGAGCTTTGCTTGGAGAAATAGAAGGAACATGTATCACACGCGCAAAATTCGGGAGAGTAAGAGTAACACATGAATATTCTTCCATAGCGGGTATTCAAGAATCCGTCAATGAAATTTTAATGAATTTGAAAGAAATTATATTGAAAAGCAATCTATATGGACCTTGTAGCGGGTTGATTTGGGTACAAGGTCCTAGAGATGTAACTGCTCGCGATATCATGGTAGCTCCTTATGTGGAAATCATTGATAATACACAACATATAGCTAGCTTGACGAAAAGAATTGATTTATATATGAAATTAGAAATTCAGAAAAACCGCGGTTACCAAATAAAAAGTCCAAAAAATACCTTACAAGATGGAAGTTATCCTACAGATGCTGTATTCATGCCTGTTCGAAATGCCAATTATAATATTTATTCTTATTTGGATAGGATTGCAAGAGAAGAGATAGAAGAGATACTTTTTTTTGAAATATGGACAAATGGAAGTTTAACTCCTAAAGAAGCACTTCATGAAGCTTCACGGAAGTTGGTTGATTTATTTAGTCCCTTTTTAAATACAGAAGAAGAAAACGTCCATTTAGACGAAAATCAACACAAGATTAATTTACCACTTTTTACCTTTCATGAAAACGTAGAGAAATGCAAAAAAAAAAAAATACTTTCATTTGATTTTGATTGACGAATTAGGATTGCCTCCCAGAATCTATAATTGCCTCAAAAGATAAAATTTTCCTTATACAGTATCATCGTATCGTTAACGATCTTTTGAATTATATATAATAATAAGAATCTATTTTTTTAGTTCTAAAAACCAGTGGGGGTAACAAAAATGCCACTTTTTCATAGTATTAGTAATAAAAATAAGATTAGGATTCCAAAAGTGCCTGTTGTTCTGTCAGAAGACCAAGAAGAAGAGGAAATCGACTTCGAAGAAATCGACTTCGAAGAAATCGAAATCGAAAAAGAAATGGCAATCGAAAAGGAAGAAGAAAAAGTACGTTGGATTAACTTACACAAGTTTCTTTTTGAAGCTGGGATTGTTTTTTTAAGCGAAAAGCTTAATAGGAAAAAAGGTAAAATCATATTAGGTCTTATTACTTATCTAGCGATATTACATCCTATCGGAGAGTTGCATTTGTTTCTAAACAACTGCGTTTCGGGGTGCCTACGAACAGCTGTTACAATGCACGATGCAATCCAACAGCTGCCAAGACCCGGATATACAGTAGGATGTGGAATGACTGCTTCAGTGGGATCGCTTATCCTCGTTTCAGGACACGAACGCCTAGCGCAGCCTCACGCTAGGATCTTGATTCAGAAACCTAAATTTAAATTTCCAATTAAAAGAAAGAAAAAGAATTCTGAAAAGAATTCTGAAAAGAATCCTGAAAAGAATCCTGAAAAGAATCCTGAAAAGAATCCTGAAAAGAATCCTGAAAAGAATCCTGAAAAGAATCCTGAAAAGAATCCTGAAAAGAATCCTGAAAAGAATCCAAATCCTATTAATCCTATTAATCCGAATAATCCTAAAAAGAATCCTAATAATCCTAATAATCCTATTAAAAGATTTAATATCAGTATCGGTAAAAGGAGTAAAAGGAAAAGAAAGAATCTTAGGCGCTACTTTGATGTTCACGAGGCCAAAAAGCAGTTTGATATTCTTACTGAATACTTCCACGAGATTTTTGTAGAAAAAACAGGGCAATCCTACGATATTATACAAAAAGACCTGCAAGAAAACGTTGTGATGTCGGCAAAGGAAGCCCAAGATTATGGAATTATTGATCGTCTTACGACAGATTTCAAAATGAAATCTTTGTTACACAAAGCTTTCTTTCCAAATCTAGATGATAATTTCGAAGAAAATCGAAATGATACTCCAGGATGGAGATAGGGGGTATTTATTTTAGATATCAAATTCATATTAGAAAAGCTGTGTTTTTTAGCAGTGTAGAGTGGGAGAGCAACTGGAATGTCCCCTTTTGTGGCTATTTTTCGGATAGTGTTTACTAATTTCTCCATAAAAGAGGTAGTGGTTTATATGACAACACTGTTTTAAGTTACTTGTGTTCTGAATTTTCTTTACGTTTTGTTGTACGCTATCTTTGGAACTGCATAAGATAAGATAGAAAATTTGTAGTCAACAAGTAATTAATTTAGCAGAATCAAAGTTAAAATACGAAGAATAGGGTTTTCTTTGGTGGCAGCGGATAATTCTATTTTGACTAATATTCTTAATTATTAATTAAAAATATTAGTCAAAAGAGTGCATTTTTTTTGAGGGAAATTATCTATGATCTATATATTGTCGTAATATAAATAGAAGATCAAAAGTATTAATAAAAAAAATGCGCAAATCGTAGATAAAATAACTGATTAGCCCACGTCTTAGGCATCAATTTTACTTTTTATTTTATACGAAAAAAGTCGTATGGAAAAAACTGGTATGGAAAAAAAGAAAAGAAGAAAAAAAAATAGCTGTAAAATATGGTTAGAGACAAAACAAACCCTGAGATTGCAGGCTATTCTGATCCAACGCCAAGAACTAAAACAGGTTTTTGTTGAGGGAAAGGACGGATGGCCCCAATACTCTTTAATTCTAGAGATGTATTTAGACTATGACCTCGAATTAATTCTCGAGGAAGAGATTGTATACCATATACAGGTATTCCCGCGAAACCAGAAATGATAGTAAAAAAAGGGTCTCGGAGAACCGGGAAAGCAAGGACGAAAGACAGATCAGAAAAAGAATGCCTAAAAGAATAAGCACACGGATAAGGTCACACTAATACATTAATTTTGGATCCAAATTCGAGATTTTCCTTATACAGTATCATCGTATCGTTAATGATCTTTTGAATTATATATAATAATAATAATCTATTTTTTTAGTTCTATCCCTGGGTAGGGGATAGAACTATACAATTTTATCCCAAGGACTTTGGAGGTAACAAAAATGCCACTTAAGATTAGAAATGTGACTTCTTTTGAGGATCCAGAAGAACAAGAAGAAGAAATCGACTTCGAAGAAAAAGAAATCGAAGAAGAAGAAATCGACTTCGAAGAAGAAGAAATCGAAGAAGAAGAAATCGACTTCGAAGAAGAAGAAATCGAAGAAGAAGAAATCGACTTCGAAGAAGAAGAAATCGACTTCGAAGAAGAAGAAATCGAAGAAGAAGAAATCGACTTCGAAGAAGAAGAAATCGAAGAAGAAGAAATCGACTTCGAAGAAGAAGAAATCGACTTCGAAGAAGAAGAAATCGAAGAAGAAGAAATCGACTTCGAAGAAGAAGAAATCGAAGAAGAAGAAATCGACTTCGAAGAAGAAGAAATCGACTTCGAAGAAGAAGAAATCGACTTCGAAGAAGAAGAAATCGAAGAAGAAGAAATCGACTTCGAAGAAGAAGAAATCGAAGAAGAAGAAATCGACTTCGAAGAAGAAGAAATCGACTTCGAAGAAGAAGAAATCGACTTCGAAGAAGAAGAAATCGAAGAAGAAGAAATCGACTTCGAAGAAGAAGAAATCGAAGAAGAAGAAATCGACTTCGAAGAAGAAGAAATCGACTTCGAAGAAGAAGAAATCGACTTCGAAGAAGAAGAAATCGAAGAAGAAGAAATCGACTTCGAAGAAGAAGAAATCGACTTCGAAGAAGAAGAAATCGACTTCGAAGAAGAAGAAATCGAAGAAGAAGAAATCGACTTCGAAGAAGAAGAAATCGACTTCGAAGAAGAAGAAATCGACTTCGAAGAAGAAGAAATCGAAGAAGAAGAAATCGACTTCGAAGAAGAAGAAATCGACTTCGAAGAAAAAGAAATCGAAGAAGAAGAAATCGACTTTGAAGAAGAAGAAATCGAAGAAGAAGAAATCGACTTCGAAGAAGAAGAAATCGAAGAAGAAGAAATCGACTTCGAAGAGGAAGAAATGGAAAAAAAGAAAAGAAGAAAAAAAAATAAATATAAAATATGGTTAGAGACAAAACAAACCCTGAGATTGCAGGCTATTCTGATCCAACGCCAAGAACTAAAACAGGTTTTTGTTGAGGGAAAGGACGGATGGCCCCAATACTCTTTAATTCTAGAGATGTATTTAGACTATGCCTCGAATTAATTCTCGAGGAAGAGATTGTATACCATATACAGGTATTCCCGCGAAACCAGAAATGATAGTAAAAAAAGGGTCTCGGAGAACCGGGAAAGCAAGGACGAAAGACAGATCAGAAAAAGAATGCCTAAAAGAATAAGCACACGGATAAGGTCACACTAATACATTAATTTTGGATCCAAATTCGAGATTTTCCTTATACAGTATCATCGTATCGTTAACCATTTTTTTTGTTCTATCCCTGGGTAGGGGATAGAACTATACAATTTTATCCCAAGGACCATGGAGGTAACAAAAATGCCACTTAAGATTACAAATGTGACTTCTTTTGAGGATCCAGAAGAACAAGAAGAAGAAATCGACTTCGAAGAGGAAGAAATCGACTTAGAAGAGGAAGAAATCGACTTCGAAGAGGAAGAAATCGACTTCGAAGAGGAAGAAATCGACTTCGAAGAAGAAAAAGAATATTGGATTAAGTTAGGCAGTATGCTTTTGTACAAAAGGGTTCTTTTTTTAAGAAAAGTGACTAGGAAAAGGGGATATTTGATAACATCTATTATTTTCCATCTGACTATGAAAGATTATACCCAACCTGTAAATTTGCTTCTAAACAATTGCGTTGCCGGACACCCAGCAACTGCAATTGTAGTACAAGAGGCAATCCAAGGGATGCCAACAAACATAAATACAATAGTATGTGGAATGACTGCTTCAGTGGGATCTTTTATCCTACTTTCAGGAGACATGCGCCTAGCAGAGCCTCGCGCTAGGGTGCTGATTCAGAGACCTAAATTTCGAATGAAAAGGAAAAGGAAAAAGAGGTATGATGAGTTACGTAAGTTTGAGTTCGTGTGTCAGAAGCAGAAGGACATGAACGCGCTTTGTCGTATTGAGGACTACATCTGCAAGATTTATGTAGAAAAAACGGGGCAATCCTACGATATTATACAACAAGACCTGAAGAGAACGCGGTTGATGTCAGCAAAAGAAGCCCAACATTATGGAATTATTGATCGTATTATGACGGTGGATAATATTCTCTTACTAGAAGAAAATCTAGTTCCAGTGGGTATTGAGTTTACTTCTTTATTTATTAATTAAATCTTTGTCAAAGTTCGACAAAAATCTAGATGCTAATCTAGAAGAAAATTTAGATTTTCTTCTAGATGAAAATCCGTAAGAAAATCGGATTCCCATGGGTTTTGAGTTTCCTTCTTTGTTTATTAAATCTTTGTTATATTTCAACAAAAATCTAGACGATAATCCAGATGGAGATAATACAGGAGACCAATAAAAAAATTCTACTGGCAAGGCTTATTTTTTTAGTAACCTGGAGTGCCAAAGCGTGCGCACTGTCCCCTTTAAGTGGCTATTTTTCTATTGATTTTTACTTCGACCCCCTCAAAAAAAAATATATATTTTTTAACTGAATTTTGTTATCGTGCGGAACTGCATAAGATAAGATAGAAATTTGTAGTCAACAAGTAATTGGTTTATCAGAATCAAAGTAAAAATACGAAGAATAGGGTTTTCTTTGGTGGCAGCGGATAATTCTATTTTGACTAATATTCTTAATTATTAATTAAAAATATTAGTCAAAAGAGTGCATTTTTTTTGCGGGAAATTGGGCAAATAAAACGAATTTCATCTTTCATGGACATTGCTAAGATCTTTCCATTTAGCAGCACCTTAGGATGGCATAGCCTTAAAGTGAAGGAAGTGAAAGGCGAGGTTCAAATGAATTTCGTATCATTGGTTGAAAGGCTTGATGTTATGTTGCCTTTAAGGCAACCTAAGAACCTTCTCGTTCCACTTGACAACTCATCATTTTTCAGATAGTATCTTTGAAAAAAGCAAAATAGTGTGGTCGGGAAAGTTAGAGCATATACAAATTGAAATATTAATATACAAATTCAATATCTAGAATCTATGGAAACCCATTATTCAATTAAAATAAAATAAAATAATTGAAAAAGAAATGAAAATGACAGTAGTACAGCTTAAACCCCCTTATTTCGGTTTCGATGACAGCGTATTCATCAAGCCGTCGTCGTGTGTAGCGAGTAAAGCAATAAGGTTTATGTTAGTGCTATACTTTGTCGTTCATAGTAAGGTTTAGAAGATAATCCGAATCGAATAATTCAAAAAAATCTTATAATAATATTGTATAATTTATACAATATTATTTATTATACGAACATTCTATTCTCTTCATTTTGTCTTAATTCTATAGGGTTCAATAATCGATTAAATACATTATTCTAAATAAATACATATTTGTAAAAAAAGGGGGTTTATGGTAAAAAATTCATTTATTTCCGTTATTTCACAAAAAGAAAAGGAAGAAAACCAGGGATCTGTTGAATTTCAAGTATTACGTTTTACCAATAAGATACGAAGACTTTCCTTACATCTGGAATTGCACAAAAAGGACTATTTATCTCAGAATTTCTCTCTGAGAGGTCTGCGAAAATTTGTATCAAAACGTCTAAAAAAAATAGTAAAGGGGTAATGTACCATGAATGGAATCAAATATGCAGTATTTACAAACAAAAGTATTCGGTTATTCGAGAAAAATAATAATACTATTCATGTCAAATCAGGATTAACTAATATATTAGATATAAATAAAAAAAACTATTACACTAAAATAGAAAGGGGGTCGTAAATATGGGAATAAGAGCATTTATTTATAAACTACTTAACAGAATATTGAATTCTGTTATGGGGTCCGGACTTTTTTGTGGATTTATAACCGCATCCACCGTAGGTCTCGGATATTTCTTCGTTGTATCCAGCTTCTTCAAAAAAGACATTCAGAAACGGGTAGCAGCAATGACTGGTTTTCTTATGGGACAGTTCGTGATGTTCACATCGATCTATGATGGGCCGCTACATCAAGTATTAGTTCAACCTCATAACCTAATTATGCTATTTCTAAGCTCGTTTTTCGTTCAGCTCTTCTGGACCAATCTAAAAACTTTGCGCAACACGGAGTTTTTGCATCCTGAAGATGCTATTATCATTAAAAGAAGGCGCGTTCTCCGCCTTCAATTGGAATTTATGCTGAATTTCTTTGTGCAATTATGCAACCCCTACCTTGAACCTGATTCAATGGTACCCAGATTAGTCAGCATTTTTCTCTACAACAACGAAAATAAGATCTTATTTGTAATATATAGTTTAGTTGGTTGGTTAATTGGTCACGTTTTCTTCATGATTTTGTTTATGAAATTGTTAAAATTCATAATAGATTGGGTACGTA